TAGGGATCTAATCAAAGGATCCATGCGTTCTCAAAAACGTAAAACATCTATGGGGGAACTCTTTCAAGCAAACGTGCATTCGCCGCTTTTTTTGGACAGAATAGACAAACCTTTTTTTTTTTCTTTTGATATCTCCGGAATGATGGGGATAATTTTTAGGAATTGGATGAGGAAAAATAAAAATACAGAATTCAAAACTTTGGATTCTGAGGAAAAAAAAATGGAAGAGAAAAAAGAAGAAAATGAGCGAATAGCAATAGCAGAAACCTGGGATAGTATGCTATTTGCTCAAACAATAAGGGGTTGCCTGTTAGTAACCCAGTCGATTCTTAGAAAATATCTTGTATTGCCTTCATTGATAATAACTAAAAATATCGCTCGTATTTTTTTATTTCAAATTCCCGAATGGTACGAAGATTTTAAAGAGTGGAATAGAGAAATTCATGTTAAATGCACTTATAACGGTGTTCAATTATCAGAAAGAGAATTTCCGAAAAATTGGTTAATAGAAGGTATTCAGATAAAGATTCTCTATCCTTTCTGTCTGAAACCTTGGCATAGATCTAAGCTACGACCGCACCATAGAGATCCAATGAAAAAGAAAGGAAAAAAAGCTAATTTTTGTTTTTTAACAGTCTGGGGAATGGAAACGGAACTTCCTTTTGGTTCTCCCCGAAAACAACCATCTTTTTTTAAACCCATTTTTAAAGAACTCGAAAAAAAAAAAATGAAAAAGAAATTTTTTTTAGTTCTAAAAAATTTAAAAAAAAAAAAAAGATGGATTACCAAAATAGTTCTATTTATAAAAAGAATAATGAAAGACCTTGAAAAAGTAAATTCAATTCGATTATTTCGATTGAGGGAAATAAATAAATCGAGTGACAATCAAAATATAAAAAATTCACAAAATTCTATAATTATAAATCAGATTATTCATGAATCATCCATTCGAGTCAGATCCACGGATTGGACAAATTATTCACTGGCAGAAAAAAAAATGAAGAATCTAGCTAATAGGACAAAGACAATTAGAAATCAAATAGAAAAAATTACAAAAGACAAGAAAAAAATATTTCTAACCCCAGAGATAAATATTAACCCTAAGGAAACAAGTTGTGATATTCAAAAATCAGAATCTCCTAAAAATTTTTGGCAGATATTAAAAAGAAGAAATACCCGATTAATACGTAAATGGCATTTTTTTTTTAAATTTTTCATTGAAAAGATATACATATATACTCTTCTATATATCATTAATATTCCCAGGATCAATGCACAACCTTTCCTTGAATTAACAAACAAAATTCTTGATAAATACATTTACAATTACAATACTAAAACAAATCAAGAAGATATTAATGAAACAAATAAAAATACAATTCACTTTATTTCGACTATAAAAAAGTCGCTTTTTAATATTAATTTTAGTAATTGGAATTCGCATATTTATCGCGAGCAATCTTCCTTGTCACAGGCATATGTTTTTTACAAATTATCGCAAACTCAAGTTATTAACAAGTATCATTTGAGATCTGTACTTCAATATCACGGAACATCTCTTTTTCCTAAGGATATAATAAAAAATTATTTTCGAACACAAGAAATACTTCATTCCGAATCAAGGCATAAGAAATTTCGGAATTCTAGAATGAATGAATGGAAAAACTGGTTAAAGGGTCATTATCAATATGATTTATCTCAGACTAGATGGGTTAGATTAGTACCACAAAAATGGCGAAATAGAGTCAATCAACGCCGTAGGGCTCAAAATAAAGATTCAAAAAAATTGGGTTCATATGAAAAAGACCAATTAATTCATTCCAAAAAAGAAAACGATTCTACGGCGGAGTCATTACCGAATCAAAAAGAAAAATTTAAAAAACACTACAGATATGATCGTTTATCACATCAATATATTAATTATAATTATGAAGGTAAGAAGGACTTATATATTTATGGAGCACCCTTACAAGTAAACGAGAGTCGAAAAATTCCCTATAATTACAACACACATAAACTTGAATCATTTTATGGGCTAGAAGATATATCTATTAATATTAATGATTATCTAGGGAAAGATTATCTTATTGAGACGGAGAAAAATCCAGATAGAAAATATTTTTATTGGGGGATTCTAAATTTTTGTCTTATAAAAAGTGCCAATATTGAGGCCTGGGCCAATACGGATACTGGGACCAACATTCAAAAAAATACTAAGACTGGGGCTGGGACTGATTATTATCAAAATAAAATACAAATAATAGAGAAAATGAATAAAAAAGATCTTTTTTATTTCACGATTCATCAAGAAATCAACTCATCCAAGCAAAGGTTTTTTTTTTTTGATTGGATGGGAATGAATGAAGAAATACTAAATCGTCCCATATCTAATTTTAAATTTTGGTTCTTACCGGAATTACTCCTACTATTTGATGCATATAAGATGAAACCGTGGGTCATACCAATCAAATTACTTCTTTTAAATTTGAATATAAATAAAAACATTAGTGAAAATAAAAACATCAACGGAAAAGAAAAAGGGGATCTTTTTATATCATCTAAAAAAAAAAAATCTTTCGAATTGGAGAATCGAAATCAAAAAGAACCGCTGGGACAAGGAGATCTTGAATCAGTTCTGCCAAAGCAACAAAAATATCTTAAAGAGGATTATACAGGATTAGACATTCAAAAAGGTAGAAAGAAAAGGCAATTTAAGAGCAATACAGAAATGTGGTTAGATTTTTTCCTGAAAAGGTATTTTCTTTTTCAATTCAGATGGAATGATCCTTTGAATCAAAGAATGATAAATAATATCAAGGTATATTGTCTCCTGCTTAGACTGAAAAATCCAAAAAAAATTATTATATCCTCTATTCAAAGAGGAGAACTGAGTCTGAACGTAATGGTGATTCAGAGGGATCTAACTTTTACAGAATTGATAAAAAGGGGGATATTAATTATCGAACCGGTTCGTTTGTCTATAAAACGGGATGGAAAATTTATTCTGTATCAAATCATAAGTATTTCATTAGTCCATAAAAGTAAGCAACAAACAAATCAAAGATACCGAGAAAAAGGATATATTGATAAGAATGATTTTGATGGATGCGTTGGAAGATATGAAAATATGGTTGGGGGTAGGAGTGAAAATTACTATAATTTGCTTGTTCCTGAAAATATTTTATCGACTAGACGTCGTAGAGAATTGAGAATTTTAATTTGTTTCAATTTTAAGAATGGAAATGCTCTAGATAGAAATCTAATATTTTGGAATGGAAACAACGTAAGGAACTGTGGTAAAGTTTGGAATGAAAACAAAGATGTTAATAGAGATAAATTCATTAACATGAAATTGAAATTCTTTCTTTGGCCCAATTATCGATTAGAAGATTTAGCTTGTATGAATCGCTATTGGTTTGATACCAATAATGGTAGTCGTTTCAGTATGTCAAGGATACGTATATATCAACGATTGAAAATTAGTTGATACTATAATATTCGTATCATATCTGATATATGAAGGCGAACGGACACCCCTGTATTACATTCATTTAGATCTGATTTTTTCTTTTAGAACGAATGCAGAAATGTACTATTCCCTTGTATCCAATTTAATTCCAAATTGGAATTGATTAATTTAATTTAATAGAAAAAAAATAATAAATAATAAATTATAGTACATGAATAAATTCAGATGGTTTTGTATACCAGATTAAAGGGTCTGGCATTATTATTACTGATTGGTAAAATTCATATCTGTAGAAAAGAAAGAAATATAGGAGAAGAATTCTTTATATGGTAAAAAATTCATTTATCTCGATTATTTCACAAGAAAAAGAAAAAAAAGAAGAAAACAGAGGATCTGTTGAATTTCAAATAGTCAATTTCACCAATAAGATACGGAGGCTTACTTCACATTTGGAATTGCACAGAAAAGACTATTTATCTCAGCGAGGGCTACGGAAAATTTTGGGAAAACGCCAACGGCTGTTGGCTTATTTGTCAAAGAAAAATAGAGTCCGTTATAAACAATTAATTAGTCAGTTGGATATTCGAGAGGCAAAAACTCGTTAATTTGAAGATTTGTTTTGAATTATTTGATTTAGAATTATTGGATTTATTAGATCTTGAATTTTTATGAATTTCGTTCCGTTTTCAGCAATTGATGGAATAATGAATCGGGGAAGAAAGATATGACTGTACCAGCTACAAGAAAAGACCTCATGATAGTCAATATGGGTCCTCAGCATCCATCAATGCATGGTGTTCTTCGACTCATCGTTACTCTAGATGGTGAAGATGTTATTGACTGTGAACCCGTATTGGGTTATTTACACAGAGGGATGGAAAAAATTGCAGAAAACCGCACAATTATACAATATCTGCCCTATGTAACACGTTGGGATTATTTAGCTACTATGTTCACAGAGGCAATAACAGTAAATGGACCAGAACAGTTGGGAAACATTCAAGTACCTAAAAGAGCCAGCTATATTAGAGCTATTATGTTGGAGCTAAGTCGTATAGCTTCTCATTTGTTATGGCTTGGTCCTTTTATGGCAGATATCGGTGCACAGACTCCTTTTTTCTATATTTTCAGAGAGAGAGAGTTGATATATGATCTATTTGAAGCCGCCACAGGTATGCGAATGATGCATAATTATTTCCGTATCGGAGGAGTAGCTACTGATTTACCTCATGGCTGGATAGATAAATGTTTGGATTTCTGCAATTATTTTTTAACAGTGGTTGCTGAATATCAAAAGCTTATTACCCGGAATCCCATTTTTTTGGAACGAGTTGAGGGGGTGGGCACTATTGGCGGAGAAGAAGCAATAAATTGGGGTTTATCGGGACCAATGCTACGAGCTTCCGGAATCCAATGGGATCTTCGTAAGGTTGATCATTATGAATGTTACGACGAATTTGATTGGGAAGTTCAATGGCAAAAAGAAGGAGATTCGTTAGCTCGTTATTTAGTACGAATTAGTGAAATGAAG